GACCCTATTGGGCTATGCAGCTCTTTTATGTGGATCTTTATTATCAGTAACACTTTTAGTCATTATATTTCAAAAAAACATAATGATTTTTAGTAAAAGAAATTTTTTATTGAATAAAAAATTATCCTTTGTTAATAGTCAAAACATGAATGAAAAGATAAGAAATGTTTTACAAAGAGATTCCTTTTTTTCGACTAGAAATTTTTACAGGTATCAATTAATTCAACAATTGGAACATTGGAGTTATCGTGTTATTAGTCTAGGATTTTTTTTTTTAAGTATAGGTATTCTTTCAGGAGCTGTGTGGGCTAATGAAGCATGGGGATCATATTGGAATTGGGACCCAAAGGAAACTTGGGCATTTATTACTTGGATTATATTTACGATTTATTTACATACTCAAACGAATACAAATTGGAAAGGTAAAAATTCTGCAATTGTAGCTGTTCTAGGCTTTCTTATAATTTGGGGATGCTATTTTGGGATCAATCTATTAGAAATAGGTATGCACAGTTATGGTTCATTTCTATTTTAATTAAATTAAAGAGCTTCATGAATACAAACATAAAATCTATGTTACAATTTTCAAATTCCTGAGGGATTCTTCATCAAAAAACCTATATTCAGTCTCATATCAACTGCTATTGATATATAGAATCCCCATTACAAATAACTACAAATAACAAAAGCAAAGTAAATATTCGTATTATATTAAATTGGCTTTGAATATGAATATAACATTCTAAAAAAAAATACGTATACTACGGATCAGATAAACCCGTACTATATATATATTTCGTTTTTGAGTACGGGTTTTATTGGTCAAAAAATTAGTGAAATTTTTTAAAATTATCAACTATCAATAGGCTAGACCCATGCTGCGAGTTGTTTCATACCATAAATAAACCCGAACACTCAAAAAATCTGTTGGGCAGACGGATTCACATCTTTTACAACCGACACAGTCCTCCGTTCTTGGAGCAGAAGCAATTTGCTTAGCTTTACAGCCGTCCCAAGGGATCATTTCTAATACATCGGTAGGACATACTCGGACACATTGAGTGCACCCGATACATGTATCATAAATCTTTACTGAATGCGACATTGGATCTATAAATATTGTCAAACATCATAAAATTTCGATCTAATAAACTTATAAATGAATCATATATTTCGATATCAGATGAATCAATAATTTACTCAAATTTTTAATCAATCGATTATTTCTAGATACATATACATGCAATAGTTTTCGAAACAAATTCGTATAAATTTTTATATTTACTAAGTGAATTGTTTACCTCATGTGAACTTAATTTTTATTAATTATATCATTAATATTAAAAAAGTCAATCATTTGAATTTTATTTTAATTCTGTTATGATGTATATAATGAGTAAGAACGAAAAATCTATCATTACCGAATTTTTGGATACATATGTATCCTTAACATACTGAAACGAATGCTGTTATTGGTATCAAACCAATATCGATTTATACAAGTAAAATCCTCCAATCGAAAATTGGTCCAAAGAAAACATTTCAATTTAATTAATTTTTTGTTTTCGTTTGTCCTAGTAAAAAATATTTTATTTTGATTTAAATTGAAACAAATTCGAATTCTAAATTCTCTACAACGTCTCGATGAGAAAATAGTTTCAGGAACAAGTAAATCATCAAAATTTTCGTTTTTATTTACACTCATATTTTTATGTTGTGCAGTTGATTTTTTTTTATCAATATGTTTTTTGTTTATTCGATTTGTTTGGTGCTTGTTCTTATAAAAATATGAAATACGTACGTTTTTATAAATAATAAATTTTCTATTTTTTTTTATAGACAGACGAATTGGTTCGAGAATTAATATTCCTCTTTTCATCGATTTGGTAAAAGTGAATTTATTCTGAATCAACATTATATCCAGACTAATTTCTTCTCGTCGAATCGAAGATATAGCCATTTCTTTTGGATTTAGAAGTCTAAGTAGGAAACAATATACTTTAATATTGTTGATTATTTTTTGCTTCATAAGATTATTCCATCTTAATTGAAAAATAAAATATCTTTTTAGAAAGATATCTAGTCCGATTGTTGTATTAGTCTTGTATTGTGTATTTTTATTGTCATCCAATGATATCAATTTTTTTTTTTTACTTTTATTAATTTTTACATTTTCATAAAAAAAAAAAAAAAGCAATTTGATTGGACTAACCCAAGATTTAATCTTAAAATCGTTGTAAAATAGTACAAATTTTTGTAAAAACCAAAATTCCATATTCTTATTTAGTATTTCATTATCTTTTTTTTGAGAAATTGGAAGATAAAAAAAATCTTTCTTTTCAAAAATAGATACTTTTTTTTGACAAAAAAAAGAATGAATTTGATAGTCAAAATATTTTGTATTCAACTTTTTATCCATATCCCTAATATTATCGTATCGTAGATAATTATTGAAAAAATTATTGATAGGGATATTCTTTACTAATTTGTTTTTATCTGGGTTAGAATTGATAAAAGTTATTTTTTTTGTTACTTGTAATGACGATTTAGACATATAAATAGAGTAAGCTGTCTTAGTTTCATAATTATAGTATAAATATGATAAAAGATCATATCTATAGTGTTTTTTAAAATGAAAGTTTTGATCTGACACTACATTTTTTTCATAATAAGGTTTTTGTTCGTGATGAATTAATGACGATTTCTCATACAAATAGGCTTTGTTTAAATCTTTATTTTGAATTGTAGAATGCCGATTTACTATATTTCGCCATTTTTGTGGTACTAATCGAAACCATATAATTGGTGATAAATCATAGTGATAATAATAATTTAGCCAGTCTTTCCATTCCTTTTTTTCATAATTCCTTGGAATTACATTCTTATGAAAAAAAGGCTTTTCGGGATATTGAAAGAAATCTTTTAATTTATTCAAGTAACTAATTGGAATTTTTGATAATTTATAAAACACATATGTTTGTGAAAAGGAAGATAATCCAAACGGATTAGTTGAATTTTTATTATTATTAAGTAATTTTTTTATAGTTGAAATAAACCTAATTTGTATTTTGTTTGTTTGCTCAACTTGTTCTTGGTTGTTTTTATTATTGTAAATGTACTTATTAAAACTTTTTTTTATTGATTGAATAAATAATTGTCCATTGAGACTAGGTATTTTTATGCTACTGATATATAAAAATATAAAACTATTTATGTATATCTCTTTTATAAAATATTTAATAATTTTATAAAAATGAAATTTTGATTCGTAAATTAATCGAGAAGTCTTTTTTTTTAATATCTCCAAAAGGTTTTCTCGTTTATTATTTTTTTTTTTATCAACTAGATTTTTCATTTTAGTCTTTGTCGATAAATCTTTTTTTGAATCGTGTGATTTTTTTGGAATAGATGATTCAAAAATTAGAGGGTTTTTTAGTAGAAAATCTTTTTTTTTTTGAATTGGACTTGATTGATATATTTTTGTTTTTGAAAAATTGTTTGTTTTTCGTAGTAAAAATAATTCGTTTGTTATAAAAAATCTTATTTTATCTTTTAATAATAAATGAGTTCGTTCCTTACTCATTCTTATAAATCGTTGAGGGGTGAAAGAATTTTTATTTAATTTTCTAACTTCTTTTTTGAGTCTGTTAAAGATGGGATCCCAAAAGGAAGATCCTTTTCGGGGAGGACCAAAAGGCATTTCAGTTTCCATTCCCCAAACTGTTAAAAAAAAAAAATCTTCTTTATTTATTTTCGTTTTCATTGGATTCTTAGAAAGGGATCGGATCTTATATCTGTACCAAGGTTTTAAGTGGAAAGGAAATAGAATCTTTATTTGAATACCATCTGTTAACCAGTTTTTAGGAAATTCCCTTTCTGATAATTGAACCCCAGTATAGGTACATTTAACATGTATCTCTTTATCCCATTGGTTTAAATCTTGAGACCACTCGGGAAATTGAAATAATAGCATCCGGCCCATATTCTTAGCTATTATCAATGAAGGTAATATAATATATTTTCTAAGAATGGATTGAGTTACTAACATACAACCTCTCATTACTTGAGCAAATGGAATGGTATCCCAAGTTTCTGCTATTTCTATACACGTTCTTTCTTCTATTTCGTACTTTTTGTTTTTCGGCATTTCTTTTATTTCTTCTTCTTTATAATCTGAAATTTTTAGTTTTGTATTTTTCTTAATTGCATTTATAAAAAAAAAATTCATCAGTTCCAAAATTTGAAAATACAAAAACAAGAGTTTTTTATCTTTTCGTTCCAAAAAAAGTGGAGAATGTAGATTGTTTTGAAACAGTTCCCAAATAACCGTTTTACGCCTGTGAGTGCGTCTAGAACCTTTGATTATATCTCGACGAAAATCCGATTGGTGTAAATAACGTATCAAAGCCACCTCCTCGATATTTGTCTGTTTATCAGTAAAAATTATTACACGTTTGGCTTTTCTTGAGCGAATACCATGATCTTCGGCTAATCGGTCTTCTGCACTTCCAATTTCCTGTTGTTCCAATTCGTTAATTAATTTGTATGACCAATGAGATACTTTTTTATGTATTCTTTTTACTCCACTTGATTTTTTTATAATAGGTTTTTTACGATTATTATTTATAACTACATGGAATAAAAATTTTGAAAATTTATCTCGCTCTTCTGAGCATCCTTTTTTATTTTTAGGAAATAAAATAAATTTTTTCAAATTGAAATTGTGTGTTGGTTCTTTCGAAAATTCATTAATTAAAGTCAACAAATAAGTTATTTTTTTTAATAAGAATTTTTTCTCAAATGGATAGGATATTTTATGTTCAAATTCGTGAGAATTGGGAATAAGTATACCATGAATTTTATTTATACAAAATATTTCATTTATATTTAAAGGTAAAATCCATTTTTTTAGTGTTTCACGAAGAGGTCGGTTCAAGAAAGGATCATATATCTTAGGCAAGTATTTTTTTTTTTTATCACAATTACATAATCGAGTTTTT